TGGGGGGGCGCGCATGCAGGAAGGAAGTTTGAGCTTGATGCAAATGGCTAAAATCTCGTCTGCTTTATATGATTATCAATTTAATAAAAAATTATTTTATGTATCAATCCTTACATCTCCGACAACTGGTGGAGTGACAGCTAGTTTTGGTATGTTGGGGGATATCATTATTGCCGAACCCAATGCCTACATTGCATTTGCAGGTAAAAGAGTAATTGAACAAACATTGAATAAAACAATACCCGAAGGTTCACAAGCAGCTGAATACTTATTCCAGAAGGGTTTATTCGACCTAATTGTACCACGTAATCTTTTAAAAAGCGTTCTGAGTGAGTTATTTAAGCTCCACGCCTTTTTTCCTTTGAATCAAAAGTCAAGCAAAATCAAGTAGAGCACTAAGTTCAATTATTTTTTTTTTTGTGTTTGTAGCAAAAAGTAGTTAGTTTATCGGAATCAAAGTAAATAAGATAATAATGGCCTTTTCTTTGGTGATCGAAGATCGAATTGTAGAAAGAATTAAAACGAAAGTTGAGTATAGCTCTTTTTTTGACCTATATTTATATTCCTGATTACGAATCGAGAAGCCGTTATCACCATCACCAAGAGTGAGTTCTTCCTTTCGTGAAATTCGGAAAATAAAACGCATTTTTTCTTGTCTTAGGTATATAATTTGAAATTTCAATATAGATAATAGAGTTTTTTATCTTTCTCTATCTCCCGAAAAACCATTTTAGCTAAAAATTCATGTTGGGTCGGATTCGAACGAATCTTTCGATAATCGGTAAAAAACTCTTTATCTATTTTTAGAAAATTAGAAGATAAGAACAAAAGACAAAGAAATGAAGAAAAATAATAAAGTTTATTATCATACATATCTTTCTCATGTAGGAGATGACTAAGTCCATTTATTTAGTTCTACAGTTCTACATTCTTTGCACTTATTCTTATTATACGTACTCAGTTAGATTTAGATATATAGATGCTTAGATCTATACTAAGAATTTGAAATTCTTGTCTATTAATAATAAATATTATCTAATTAGAATTCAAATTCTTAATTTAATTATAATTATTACAAGATATCTTTATTTATATAATAATAATAACAGATACAAATAGTAAATCGAGGTACCCCTTCTATGACAAATTTGAACCTTCCGTCTATTTTTGTGCCGTTAGTAGGCCTAGTCTTTCCGGCAATTGCAATGGCTTCTTTATTTCTTCATGTTCAAAAAAACAAGATTGTTTAGATCCACCGGGACCCAATCTCATCCATTTTTTTTTGAAAACGTGGACTTGTATCATAACACGGATATCTATTTATTGGAATATAGTATAACATGTGATTTCCGCCGAACATAAAGGAAAAAACTCTTATGCCCGCAGAAACATGATATATGGATATATCAATTCTAGCAATTTTCAAATAGATCAGGATCTCTGGATGGCTGAAATGTAGTCGGTGAATCTATATGTATATCGATATGTATAGTGGAATCGTATTAAAAAAAGAGTATGTTATTATTTTAGATTTAACCAATTTGATGAATTACTCCTAAAGGTTGACATCAAACTAGTGCTAGTTCACCTCAAACTAGTGCTAGTTGATGAGAGTTACTTCGGAAACAAAAAAGTAAAGTCAAATTTCTCTGGGGTATTATCTCAATTCCAATAAAATGCAATCGAGTAAAGTATGACTTGGCGATCAGACGATATATGGATAGAACTTATAACGGGGTCTCGAAAAATAAGTAATTTCTGCTGGGCCTTTATCCTTTTTTTAGGTTCATTAGGCTTCTTATTAGTTGGAACTTCCAGTTATCTTGGTAGAAATTTGCTATCTTTTTTTCCGCCTCAGCAAATCATTTTTTTTCCACAAGGAATCGTGATGTCTTTCTACGGAATTGCGGGTCTCTTTATCAGCTCTTATTTGTGGTGCACAATTTCCTGGAATGTAGGTAGTGGTTATGATCGATTCGATAGAAAGGAAGGAGTAGTCTGTATTTTTCGTTGGGGATTTCCGGGAAAAAATCGTCGCATATTCCTCCGATTCCTTATAAAAGATATTCAGTCCGTTAGAATAGAAGTTAAAGAGGGTATTTATGCTCGTCGTGTTCTTTATATGGACATCCGAGGCCAGGGGTCCATTCCCTTGACCCGTACTGATGAGAATTTGACTCCACGAGAAATTGAACAAAAGGCTGCTGAATTAGCCTATTTCTTGCGTGTACCAATTGAAGTATTTTGAGAATTTGAGAATCAGAACGTTCATTCAATTAAAGAAAACGTATATGAAAGAACCATAAAACGAGACTCTTTTTATGGTCTTTATGCGCACGCAATTCAATAACAAATAAAAAATCGAAATAATAGAGTCATCTCAGATGGCAAACCATTTCGAAAACAAGAATTTTTTTTTTTTAGTTCAATATTTGTTGGAATTGACACTTTAGATCTAGATAGATCGTATCTTGTAAATTTGAAATTCTTTCTTTTGTAT